GCATTCCAGCCTCCCTTCTCCTTTCAGGGCCTATCCGAAAGAGAATCCAGTACCTCTTGGTCGTGAATATCTGAATAGGACGAACCGGCCCCGTGGATATCTTTGCTTCGGAACAAAACAATTCGAATTAGGCTCGGTCAACTGGAATGTGTATTATCCATATAGGAGATCATATCTTCCGGCTAAGGAATGGGAAATCTTTCTCCTGTTACATGAATCAAATGTTTCATTTCATCCGGGAAAAGCCATCTCTTTCTTAACAATGTCTTTGTCATTTGATCCAATAACGTTCCATTAGATAGGAACAGATTTGATAAATACTGATAACTCTCGGATAGAGTATTAGAACGGAAAGATCCATTAGATAATGAACTATTGGTTCTAAGCCATCTCTGGCGATGAATCAACAATTCGAAGTGCTTTTCTTGCGTATTCTTGATGAACCAGCGTTTATATATAGATGTAGGAGAATTTGTTTGGGAAGTAAGAAGCCCTTTTGGCATCTCTTGATCTGCAAAGAATTCTCGACGTGAAAACACAGAGACAAAGGGCTGATCTTTGAATAGGAAAAGGAATGGATCTGCAGGGTCCCAAATGAATTGGCTTATTCGAAAAAAGCCTTGTTCTTTGGAAGATCTATCTCGTGTCTGGTACTGCATGGTTCCACTCTGCAAGAACTCCGAATCATTCTCTTCAAGCTCATCCTCTTTATGATAAATGATCCGCTTGCCCCGAAATGACCTGGCCCAATAGGGAAATCCCAATTCATTGGGCCTTTCGATACAATCAAATAGATTGCCACAAGGGTGCCATATTCTAGGAGCCCAAACTATGTGATTGAATAAATCCTCCTCGAGCTGTTGCGGGTCGAGGGCTCCTTCTCCTCCCCCTTCTTCAAACTCCAATTCGTATTTTTCATATAGAAATCTCTGATCAACGATAGAATAAGATCCATTTTGCATCATATCGAAAGGATTCCTTGGTTCGGACCGAAGAAGCAATGTCACTCGATCCTTATAAAACTGACTGCAATCTTTTTCTGTCGGTGAGGATCCCACCAGAACGCCTTCTACTTCTAATAGGCCATGAACTAGATCAGAATCATTCTCAACGAATCCATAAGAAGTGATCCCGTTTTTTTCATCGGGTCCGGGTGGAGACCAAAGATCTTGAGCGACCGATCCGGCAGAACAACTCAAAAGATAAAGAAGGATCGTTAATTTCTTCATGCTCGTTCCAAGCTCGAAGTACCATTTGTACAAATAAGAATCCCCTTCCTTACACGATTTCTTCTTCATATAGATAGATATAGGATCTATGGGGCAATTGCTTAGAAGTACATTTTGTGCAATAGCCCTTCCTATCTGATAGAAAAGGATCCCATGATCCTGAACCGATCGTACCTGGGATCGCAAATCCCAAGTTTGTTTATGAAGAGCGGATCTAATTGTATTAGTGTCTATAATGGATTTCTTCTGTGTAATACTAATTGATAGGGCCTCATTGGTAAGTGCTACAAGATCTCGTGCATTGGAACCCATGGTTATGGACCCGAATCCATTAGTATGGAACATTTTCTTTTCCAAGTAAAATCCCCTAGTATAGGAAAGAGTGAAAAAGTGCTTTCGTTGTTGTGGAATAAGAAGCCTTCGTATCTTAATGCATGTATTTGATTTATTCGGAGCTATTAGAGCAGGATCCACTTTTTGGGGAATATGAGTCGAAGCAATAACAAGAATATTTCGAGTGGAGCATCTTTCACAATCCCTGGAGAGATGGTTCACTAATAGACCGAGGGATAAGTAATTCGACTCATTCACATACAGATCATGAATGTTTGGAATCCATATTATGCAAGGAGACATCGCTTTTGATAATTCGAATGGAAGGGTAATATCAAATCGGTCTATTTTCGGCGTGATATACATAGTTAGCGCATTCGTCATAGTTAGCAGCTCCGTATCAAGGTCATCATCGATATCGTCACTATCATCAATATCGTCACTATCATCAATATCGTCACTATCATCAATATCGATATCATCAATAAGATAACCTTTAGGCTTGTCATCCAGGAACTTGTTCGGAAATACCGTAATGAAAGGAACATAGGAGTTTGTCGCTAGGTATTTGACCAAATAGGATCGTCCAGTTCCTATAGAACCTATCACTAAAATACCCCTAGAGGGGGATAGGGCTAAGCGGAGCGAAAAGGGTTTTCCAGGAGATGGGAAATGAAAACTATTAGCCCCACACGAGGTTTGTGAATAAGTGATTGTCTGAGAATGAGCAAGGAATATCCGTCTTTCTGCTATACAGGATCTATTGAACTCATAATTCATTAGATTCTTTTTATGAATGTCAACTAAGTATCGTAAGTAAACTGATCCCGGTTGTTCAATCATTTGATAACCAGAATCATTCTTTGATAAATGATCACTATGAGTCAGACTCAATAGAATTTGATCAATCCTTTTTTCTGTCGTTAAGGTGGAGAACTGAACCAAGAATTCTCTTTCTTCATCATCAATCGAATCACTGTTCGCAACCCAGGATTCTATTTTATCATCAATCCAATCACCGTTCACGTTTTTTCTTTTTCGTATCAATGAATAGATCTCTTTACTTGTACGACTTAGATGTCCCGTATTTCTCGAAAAAGTGATTCGATTGATGGGATTTGGTATGATACTTATGAGATCCATAATATCGACGAGATTGATATTCCAATATTTCTTCTTAGAACGTATTGATTTGACCCCATAAGCGGGACCACCACCCAATAGCATGTTGCCGCCAGAAGCAGAACCCCGTATTTCTTCTAGAGAATCTCCGAATTGTTTCAGAGCAACTAGAAAGAGGTTCTTTAACCAGAAAGAATTCCGTTCAGATGTAGGATACCCATCCAGAAGTTTTCGCAACTCAATCATGTATGATGGAATCATCAAAGATTTGATCTTTTCGAACTCTGTCTGTAACTCACTAGAGGCTCGGGAAACAAAGAGAAGATGTGTACGAACTAGATATCCAGCAACAAGAAGAAAGAAAAGGATTGAATAGAGTAACTCCCGAGCATTTGGTGATCTCAGATGTGCCCATATCAATGGAACGGGTGACTCATTATGTCGACGAATCGTTTCTTCAGACAGAAGAAGATCATGTAAACACTTACTCGAAATCTCACTTATCAGATTCCATTGTGGAAGAATCGCCCACAATTTTTTCTGAGGAATTGGCCATGATATATCTGATCCACGCATAATATCATGAAAAATGGATACCCATTTTTGACTGATACTTAGTATCGGCAATAGGTCTGAAAAAGTATCTAAAAGGGTGAGATTTAGATATTTGCACCCTGCCGAAGTAAGGAACCATGGCATATATGTTTGGAACAGATTCAATTTGGAGAGATTTGAAAAAGTACTATCTCGTTGAAAGGTTCTATACATCTGCCGTTTCTCAACGCATTTCTTTAGACAAAGACTCCTTTTTTTTCTCTTTTCGGATGGTAAATATTTCTCAGAATATGGAGTGTGAATCAACCCCATGTTTGAATTGAAATTGAAATACTGATGCAAGTTCTTCCCTTCTGAATCAGATGGATTCATATCTGAAAGAGGTTGACAATAAGTTCTTTCAAAATGAACAATTTGCCCCTCTGTTAGAGGTGTTCCAGAAATGTCTGCGATCGAGTAAAGAGCTCTACGAACGAATGGAGCGGGTCGAATTGGAAAATGGAAAGATTTGTACAAGTTATATGTTTCGTCACCACTTTGTGGAAAATCATTAGGTATGAATATGTTAGATACCTGTGACTCGATTGGTGAAATAGTATCTCTCTCCCCAAAAACATGTTTTTTTTTACCTTTACCGACGCACAAAGAAAATATTTTCTTGCGAATGAACAAGATATTGAGGAATTGTCCATACGTAAGATCATACTTATTGATACGGGCCTTTTCCACATAAAAAGGGAATCTTTTGTTACAATAGAACCAGAAGTGATGTGGATTATTCAAGAATCGAAGTCGATTTGCTTTATAAAAAGAAGATATCAATGAACTTCTATGAAATGGTTTCGCAGGATTCAGCCAATTGTCTCGATCGTGGGATATCATTGAGAAATAGGAATCCGCGTTATCAAAGGATTTCCTGCGATTATTTCGGGTATGGAATGATTCAATCATCCACTTTGGTATCTTATTGAACAAAAATGGTGATATTCTTCCTCCATTGATCAAGAATTTCGATTTTTGGGAAGTATCATGATCATCCAATAAGAAGGATTTCCATTTATTCAAATGAACAATTTGAACACCTATTGATTCTAACAACTGATTGCAGAGTTGATCATTCGGACCTTTCAATTCATAAATGTGGATCTCGGACCTATGACTGGGGATATTCCCGATACTCACAAAGAAAAAAGGAAGTGACTTAGACAAAAAGAGAAGCGACTTGGACAAAAAGAAACGAAGTGACTTAGAAAAATATTGTTTGTCGATAACCTCGGACCAATCAATCGAATTTTGATTAATACGTAATCGATCGAACACTACTTGAAAAAGGCTCTTCTGCTCAGCAACGAAATGTTCCAAATGTTCCTGTAAATTCTTGCTCCCCTTGGACCATTTGTATCTATATGCATCAGGATACCGATTCGTGGATCTCTCGGTTCGAGAAATAAGAGGATCGAACCATTTCTTCTGACTCTTTTTCAAATTCGATAAATGTTGGTTGATCGTATATTTTATTATAGTTCTATGATTCAGAGTATCATTTCCTATTTGATCCCTTTGAATTCCATATTCGAAGTTGCGATCGGATCTCTTAAAGAATTGATTCGATACATTTCTTATGTACCCATGGGTGCTATATTGGATTTGAATCAGATTTTGGATAAATCTATATTGATTGACTGCCTTCATTATGTTGTTGCTAGCAAATACCACTCTTTTTTGTTTTGGATCTTCCAAAGCATTCCCGCAGGAGATCTGGACCCATTTTTTTCTGATCCTTTGATAAAAAGATTCATTCTCTTCATAAAAAATAGGAGGTAGAACCAATAAAGATTTCTTTTTCGATTCATCCCTGGAGTTGAATACCTCATTCAAGAATTTTTTTTGATCCAATCTGTAGGAATCAATAGAAAAGGCCGATCCCTTATGATACACCAGATCCGGCTCGGTTATTGATAGAGTTAATAGATCTGCCATTTCTTGAAATTTCTCTTCGGATTCAAAATCGTGGTGCAACGTGTATCCTCCCCTGTTCCGGTCATGGAATAGATGAAATAAATCAAAAAATGAATTTTGGTTTAAGAATGAAATCTTATTGGAACTGTCCATATCCGGTTCATCCTTCGGAACCATATCACATCCCGGATCTGATAAAATAGGATGAATTGAGACGGTATTTTGTAAATACGTAATTATCCGGAATATATCAACCATTTCTTTATTTTCCGATCTCCTGGAAGGGACAAAAGAAAAATCTTGTTGTTTCTTCAACAATTTCTGATCTCTAGTGGACCCCTCAGTAGGATTCGAACCCAGATGAAGTTCTGACCACCTGTCAGAGAAAAAAGAACGAATTGATCTTGTAGGATTCCCAAGAAATTCTTCGATTTCTTCCGGAAGCCGATGAATAATCATCGGCTTCTCACGTTCCGTGAATAGTCGGGACATTGAGGAATCCCCAGAAAGGCGTTTCGGGAATCGGTCTAATTCTATCTCTGTTCGTTCCGTTTGAAAAAAGGAAGGATCCCAAAGAATCGATCTTTCTTTTAGTTGTTGAATCTCGCTTTGATTGATCAATGTGTGATATTCCGAATCCTCATGACTAATGGAATCTAAATGATCTCTGGATTGATCAGAAGATCCTTTCAATTGGCTAGAATCCGTTACTTGAACGAAAATAGATCTTGTCGAATCATATTGCATATTTGACGATACATTCCGTACCTTGCTAAAAAACCGATCCTTGTTTACCAACCGCACACTGTCTAACCAAATCCAATTCTCTCTCGATACGTTCCTCAAAAAATCCGATTCGTGCGGATTCTTACCCCAACTAACGAAGAGATCTTGGCGGAATTGCCACATATGAAATTGAGCACAATTTTGCAAAGAAATACCCCACTTGTTTCTCGAGAGGAGATGGGAAACACGCTCAATATCATTTGATTGAATAGTTGACCCAGCTCCTTGTTGTTTGAAGAAACCCTCCACTTCAATAGGTCTTTTTTCACGAAAAGCAGACATGAGATAACAAATCCAGTGTTTCACTAAGATTTCGAATAGCTGTCCCGAATTCAAGTTAATTATGTTTCGCTTCTTCCTCGGAGAAAGACGATCAAACAATTCCCAATCATGGTCCTTGCGGATCGGATCATCCGTATAGGATACAAAAGGAGACTCCAGATATTTGAGATCTTTCTCTTTGAATGAGATCTCAATTCCAGCTACGGTTTCATTCGATATCTTACAACTAGAATCCCTCCTTTTTCCGATCTGGTTCCTCCGCCACCGCGAACCCCAGTTAGATTCAGGCATGATACACTTTTTAGTTATTGGGAGAACCAAAGTACTCTCTTTCGGATCCATGAAACAACTCTCAGAGATCTTTTTCCCTTTTGGAAGATACAGGAGCGAAACAATTAACCTATTGATATTGGAAGACCCAAAGGATTCTTCCAATGCATCATTTCTGGGTCCAATGGAATTCATAGGTATAGGAAGAAGCCCCATCAAATAGATATTTTTTCTTTCGACCATATTTCGACTGTTAATACGATATATAAGGACCGCTACTGCAAGCAGTACTACCCCTTTGATCGTGAAATATCGATTGCTTGTTAAACCCTGCGAATCGCGTGAAAGTAGGATACTCCAAATTCGGGGGTCAAAGAGTTTCATAAAACGTTCTTGGTGGAAAAAAATGTGAGTGAAAGATCCCACGGAATCGAATTTTGTCCACGAATCTAAGAAATAGTGAGAATTCTTGATCTCTCTCAGTATCTCTCTCAATTCGAAGATCCAGGATTTTAATGGATGTCGTTTCACTGCTTCCTGCTTCATTGATTCCTCCTAAGGATTTCATTTCAATTGGAATTTGGTTATTCACGATGTACGACGATCCCCGTTACGCATCCATGGCTGAATGGTTAAAGCGCCCAACTCATAATTGGCAAATTCGTAGGTTCAATTCCTGCTGGATGCAAGCCAACGGGAACGTTCAATACGTCTATTGGAATTGGCTCTGTATCAATGAAATCTCATCATCCATACATAACGAATTGGTATGGTATATTCATACCATAACATATGAACAGTAAGAAATAGAATTCTTATCGATACTGGAACTCATAGGGAAGAAAATGGATTTATGGATGGAATCAAATATGCAGTATTTACAGACAAAAGTATTCGGTTATTGGGGAACAATCAATATACTTCTAATGTCGAATCAGGATCAACTAGGACAGAAATAAAGCAT